CTTCAGCTAGATGGAATCTTTCGTAAAGCCATCCTGAAAGTAAGGTTGCATATAGAATCTTCGACCTCCCGGTCCGAAGGAAGTAATCTCGATAGGAATGCCCGTCTACGTCAGAGAAAGAAGATACTCCTCCCTTTTCTCGAAAAAGTATACTATTTCTTCTGCCTTCGAAACAGCAGCAGAAGAGCTCCTGCCTCTTGTTTCAGAGTCAATTTACGGAATCTCCTTTCTTTGGTCTCAATTCCGTACTCTGGAGTTTCCTTACTTCTAGCAAGCGATCTAGAAGCGAATGTTCCGTTTTAGGTGGATTCTCCTACTTTAGTAAGAGGTCAAAGCCGAACCCTTTTCGCCGAGTATTCCTATTCTAATTAGTCGGCTACCTTCGCTCGGAGCAGCATTTCCAATCCTTTTATGCGATCCGATCTTGGTATGCCCCTTCCCCGGTTTCGGCTTATTCTGTTGAGGTGGGAAAGAAAGATAATAAAATTTTGAGTTGCCAACCGATCTTATTCCCCAGATAGCCTTATTGCCTCTTCCCCGGGAATGGAAGTTCATGACATCACTCCAACTCTGAACCTTAACGACGACGTCAACCCATCCATCCTCTCCTGCTTTCACTATTAAAGGGCGAGTGACTTCATACCTTTCCTCAAAGCCGCCTACCGTGCAACGAGCAACGACCTGGCCTGGGAGGAAGTAAACCCTTACCAGGGTTGAGAAGCTTACTATTACTAAGCCTTTAGCCCTTGAAGACCCTGTCGGACCAAGCAATCAAGCAACTTTGATTCTCCTAGTATCAAGTAGTAAGGGGGAGGAAGAAGTCAAAAGTTTCTTTGAGCTCGGAATTGGGGGAATTGGGAGCAGGAGCATCTGCTTCGGCACCAGCACTGGTAATTCCTTCCCCGGAAATAAGTCAGGGGGAATTGTTTGACGCTGCCAACGAATCCAATGTGGCGCCGCCGTCCAAAGAGAACGTAAAAGCGCAACTATGCTCCTTATTAGAGGAGCGTACGAAAATAGCCCCCAAGTTTTCTTTTGTGGAAGCGGCGCAAACCAAACTGAAAATTAATACGTCTGATTCAGAAAGACTTATTAAGCTCACGGAATCTATAGAAGCTTATAAAGTATTACTCCCCGAGGCCCCCGGACGGGAGATTGTGAAGCACCTTGCCGCTACAATGAAAGAGTGGGATGCCCACCGGTAACCGTGGTGGGCTTAAGTTAATTTAGATATTTTTTTTCTGATACGTTTTTAAGAACTACATAGGGCTTGATTCCTTAACGGGATATGTAGCGCACGGTCCTGACAACATGGATCTTCAGCCCACATATGCAGGAAGGTAAGCGAGCGGGAAAGGTATGTAATGCTCGACCCAAAGGACGAATAGCTTGTGCATATACAATGCTAGTAAGGAAGAGAGTATACCCTCTGGGGAAGGTAGTTTACTTGCTGCCGTGCTTGCGCTAAGGGCTGCTAAAACGCAACGACTGCTATGAGATTTACGACCGAGCGGGAGTTTCCGATCTTTCCTACGAGCGTAGTGAGGTTTCCGGCATCTCGAGATGAACCACCCATGTGATTGGCCGTGTATTCGCCTTGATTCTGGCTAAGAAAGGATGACACGGCTGTTGCCTAAGATAGACAGAACAGGCTATCTTACTACTACCCACCAATGCTTGGAAAAGGGATGTCATTATCTTGATTCAACGCGGTTTAGGCTTAGCCTATCTTAGAGTGAAAGAGCGGAATCACAAATGAAATGACTATCTGGACAGACAGACCTCGTCGGCCAACGGCGTCGTATATAAAGTAAAGAAGGGCTTTCCCTCGTCAATGACACTGGGACTGGAGTGGATCCCAATCACTGCTCAACAAAAGAAAACCGGATAGAGAGAGAGGAAGGTTCAAAGAGAGAGGCTATTCTTACCTGGCATTTAGAAGGTCCTGTTGGGAGAAAGAACTCATGAGACTACTTAGTCAGTGGATGTTATAGTAAAAAAGAGACTACCAATAACAACTAGTACAGCTTGCTAAGCTAGTTGAGATATATGCTCTTTCTAGTGACTCAACCGAGGTATGCAATAATCCGTGCTATATGCATCTAACAAAGCCATAGCTTTAAAGTGTGAACGAATTCCGATGCTAAGACCTATAAAGCAAGACAACTCAGCCAGCAAGTCAACTTCCTTAGTGCTTGTATTATGGGGGTTTACTTTCTCTTAGTCTTAACGACTAAGTGGGTTAACTTTCCACGTAAGTAACTTAGCGCACAACCACGACCAATACTGATGTCTGTCTCTAATAGCGCTTTTCTTTTCTATTGAAATAGCGCTAGAAAGGGGGGCTAAAAATCTCTATATCTCTAAGGCCACTCCGAAGGAGATAAACAAAATCTCTTTTAGGCGCTAGGTTTGATCTCGGGGTTTGGCTGCAGAAAACTATGGTTCTCTTTGGTAGAACAATCACATTCTATCCAAGCCGGCTTTAGTGGTATTGAGAGCTCCGCCCAATATCGCGATTGTAGCTGGCGCTAGATGAATTTCTTCATATTCTTTATATGTGCAAGAAGCGCATACCGGATATATGTGCAAGAATCGGATACCAAGTACTGCCCGTCCCAGGGGTTTCCTTAGTGCTTGCATTATGGGGACCATCTTATGGCTTGTTTCAAATATGAGCTAGCAAGTGAGTAGACTTCTAGAAAGAGTATATAAGCTGTGAGGTTACGTAGTATCTCGGAAGAGGCTTCGCCGACTGAGAACACCTAAGAAAGAAGCAACTAAAGAGAGTTATGCCCAGGCATAAGCAATCACGCGCTGGGGTTCCTAAGCGCAGCGTAAACAGCCATTCCTGAAGCAACTAAATAGGGTTCCTCGCCAGGTTCGATTTAGCTATGAAAGCCAGAAACTATTCAAAAGAAGCCTTTCTTGAGGCATATAAATAGGGGTTTGAGCGTGGTATAGGGAAATCATACACAGATCTCCGAAACATTGGTTTTTCGCCCGCGCGTAAACTGCCACCAAAGGGGGATTCCCAGCATGTTCAAAAGGCTTTCCTTCGGAACCTCTACTCGTATCTAGCTTTCAACTCTATCTTCTATAGCTCTCCCTCTTCGCATACGCTCCTCTCCCCCTCCCCTTGGTCGAGTTGCTTTCGTTCCTGGTCAAGAAACGTAGCGTAAATTGCAATTCCTGAGGCTTATAAGGGGGCTTAACTAGGGCAGGAGTCCCTAGATTCGACGAAAGGTCTTAAACTAAGGCTTTCGCTCCATTCCTTTAGCTTCCCGCGCCGGAGTTTCTTTCTTCTTTCTATGGTATTTGTTTCAGAGGGCTTTGGGCCTGGTAGAGTCCGAGATGCTATTCAAGTCCGGTTTGAAGCCGCCCACGCGTGTAACACTAGAGAAGCAACTAAAGAGAGTTCTAGCCCGGTAAAGTCTGGAGTTAGAGTCCTCAACTCCGCAAAAGAGGCAACTCTAGTTGCATATAAACACGGGTACTGTATAGTAGGTATAGGGTAGACTATTAGGCCCAGAGAGGTAGCGTAAACGGCTATTTTCTAAGCCTAGAAACGGGGCGGGAGGGCTATTCCAGTAAGAAACCCAGGCTTTGAAGCCTTTCCTGAAGCATAGAACACGAGTTCTTATCGGGGTTAAGCCATCATACATTCAAGGTCATAAACAGCGGTTTTTAGCCGCCAGCGCGTATAACACTCAAGCGAGTCAACTCCCTCTTCCGAGTCCTTACACTAGGCAGAGTCCCTTGATTCGAAAATACGCGTAAAAAGCAACCTTTTTCACGAGTTATTTCCTGGTATAGTTACTACGTACCTTCCCCTCTTCTCACATAGGCTCGAGCCAGTAAACTACCTTTCTTTCAGAACCTCGCCTGCAGGGAGAACTACTCATATAAAGCACACCTGCCTTAGCTTCTAGAGTCTGAATCCCGGGAATGTCCTGGTATCTTAAGTTTATCCATCCGGCTTTCTTTCTTTTCAGAGCAGACTCAAGACAGAAGAAAGAAAAGCTTTTGTTGGGGCTGGAATAGCCCTAAAGTAGCTATTGTAGCCCTACGGCAAGTGTAGCTAATGCAGCAGCAAGTGCATAAGGAAAGACAGACCTTTGGCTTACTCTTTCTTGCTTAGTAGCAACTTCATAGTTACTGTTGCTGTGTTACTGTTTCGCAGCGAAAGAAAAGAAAGCTAGCTTCTCTTCCGGTCTATCAATCCGTTAACCAGAAGCCGAAGTAGCGTAGAAAAACAAGTGAGTGTACGAACGATAATGAACAAGACAGACCTTTCTTGCACTAGTTACTGTTACTTAGTAGCAACTTCATAGTTGTTTCTGTACAGTTGTTGTATAATAGTAGCCATAGTAGTTTGTTTCGTCCCAATGGCTGCTTAGTAAGGTGTTTAGGCTTTAATGTGGCGTAGTAGCGTAACACCCATGAGATCCTAGAATCGCGATAGAACGCTAAATTGTAGCCATAGAATGGATTTCCAACGTGCTAAACCGGTAGCTGCGTCAGGCCTAGAGCCAGGTTCCCTACAAGTCAATGCTGTTTGGGACCTTCTTGCACATCTGTTTGGTTTCTTTGCAGATGAATGAAGACACAGATTATGAAGGTAACTACGGATCATCTAGATCTTTGATCCGCGAGAAAGGTAGCGTATTATGCTCGGATTGCGCTGAGTCGGACTCTTTGTTGCCAGAGCTAGTTGAAGAAGTAAGGAAACTAGAGCTAGAGTCTGGTACACTGTTGTTGCTGTTATTGTTGTTGTCATTGTTATTGTTGCCACCTGAGCTAGTTGAAGAGCTGGTTGGCGAAGAAGGGCTGTTACTTACCCGCGCACTTGTGTTGCCATCCGTAGGCGTGTCATGGCTGCTTCTATCATAGTAGCTACCATTGCCAGAGCTGGTTGGCGAGAAACTAGAGCTAGAGTCAGAAGTAGTTGAAGAAGTAGTGCCAGAGCTGGTAGGTAGTTTACTTGCTTGACCAGTCTTACTTTGGCCCGGGAAAGGCGCAGTAGAAGAATCATAAGCATCTTTGTTGCCACTAGCTGTTCCCGCTAGAGGATGTTGCCACTAGTTACTGTTACTTAGGTTATGAAAGACATACTTTTGGCTTACTCTTTCTTGCTTAGTAGCAACTTCATAGTTACTGTTGCTGTGTTACTGTTTCGTTCCAATGGCTGCTTAGTAAGGTGTTACGTGGGGACATTCACATGGCTTGCTAGTGACTGTAAGATCCATAGCAACGCAGATGAATGGTAATTCTTTGCAGTGTACTCCATGGGACTGTTCTTTGCAGATGAAACGAACGACTTGTCACAACAACTAGCTTTCTGGGACTGTTCTTTGCAGATGAAGCAAGCTTCTTGTTACTGTTCTTGCACAGCTTGTCATGGGTCATCTAGATCCTTGATCCGGGAGAAAGGAAGCGTATTAGTAGGCTTGCTTTCCACTTTGTCATTGCTTTCATTATCACTGCCTGAATCACGAGTCTTACCATTCGAAGGACTCTGATCACTCTGACCAGAGCTCTCTTCTGTGCCATCATAGTTGTTGCTATCGTTGCCATCTTTCACATCCGTAGGCTTATTAAGACTGTCATGGCTGCTATAAGAAGTGCTATCATAGTAGCTACCATTGCCACCTGAGCTAGTTGAAGAAGTAGTGCCAGAGCCGTCTTTATCAGGGCTACTCTGAGATCTTTCTTTCACTTCGTTGTCATCACTTCGCTTCGTTTCACGACGCTTCGTTTTCCCATCTTTCACATCTTGGTTTCCATCTTTATCTACCGTAGGCGTATTAAGAGTGTCATAAGTGCTATCATAAGAAGTGCTTGCTTTGTTGCCAGAGTCTTCACTGTCATCACTCAGATCAATAGTTTCTTTCATGTCATACCCAGAGCTGCTAGGCGACGAAGTGCTAGTTGTTGAAGAGCTAGAGCTGCAAGTGAGTAGACCTATAAATGGTATAGGAACGATAGAAGCTTTAATACAGACTTTTTGGAGACACTATCTACTCTCCCTACGGCAAGTAAGAAAGTGTTATAGAAGCTAGCTAGCAACTCTATATAGCTTATCTACTCTTTCTATAAGACCTACGGTGCATAAGAAAAGAAAAGAAAGCTAGTGAGTATATCTTTCTACGGTATACGAACGATAGAAGCTTATCTACTCTTCTTCATATATTTATCTTATGCACCGTAGGTCTTATAGATAAAGAGATAGAAGCTTCTTTCAAGAGATATGCTATTTAGCGAGGGAAGGGCTGCTAGGCCACAGTAGCGAGCACTGTATACTGCACTGTAGCCCTTATCTTAGGCGAAAGGCGAAAGCTAGTTCCGTTCCTTTTCTTCGGGAAGGTTCCACCCCTGTAAGCTTTCCCAGGTGTTTCAGTCGGGGGATATTTCCTAAGTAAGGAGGATTCTGACTCTCAGGTGAGGAAGGGGATTTACACTAGCGCTGTATGAATAAGTAAGCGTGCAAGGTTCTATTGCCTTAGGAAGGTGGCTGTCACAGTGGACTCCTCTGCGGTGGTTACCTTAGTCTATCTAGCAGGACTATTTTAGTTAGATGCCCCACTACAGCTTCTCATCTCTTCTGGATTATCAAGAAGTTCTTCCAAGAACTACTAGCGGAGGTATTGATCGAGTATAGCCGAGCAATTAAGGCCTTCTCCTCGGTACTAATCTAGCCTTTTGAGACTAAGTGTTCGAAAGGGGCACCACTCCATGATCGCACTCTGTCTTCGTTCTCATAAGTCACTTTAGGACGATCAAGAAAAGAATAAAGCAGGATTGTTACTCTACTAGGATTACATATGTATTTTCTATAACGCAATTCTTTCTATCTTTATGCAAGCGTCATAATCAATTATCAAGTACTGCTATGAAGAAGCGTGGTTTCTTATATAAGATATTTCTTATGCACCTACGGTCTTATAGAAAGAGTATATAAGCTGTGAGGTTACATAGTATCTCGACTGATAAGGAGAGGCTTCAAATACGTTTCTAAGCTGAGAACACCTAAGAAAGAAGAGCTGTAGCAAGTGAGTATACGAACGATAGAAGCTAGCAAGTGAGTAGACCTATATACGGTATACGAACGATAGAAGCTTATCTACTCTTCTTCATATATTTATCTAGTTGACCGTAGGTGCATAAGATAAGTGTTAGAAGTGAGGCTTCGCCGATTGAGAACAATAGGCTTCGCCGATTGAGAACATAAAGGAGAGGTGGATAGATAGGACTACTAGTTGCTCGATCAGGACCCTAGCTTTATTGCGAGCCAAAAACACATTCTTGTTTTCTCATTTTAATTTAGAATACCTATCTCTTTGATCATGGGCTAGGAATTCCCCCTGTCCGTAACCGTAAGGTAGCTGGTTTCAGGGTAGCCGAAACAAGATGTCTCTTCTCGCTTATGTTATCCATAGTCTCGTCTCCGCATGTGATTCTGTATATTCTGTATATGTATATGCCTAGTGTCTAAGCCCAATTCATTTCTTTCCCGTGCCAGTGTAATTCCCCTTCTTACCCGAGGTCACTCCCTGTTGTATTTCCTTCTCGCTGTCCCAAGACCAGAAAAAAACTCCGTACCAGAGATAGCCTTCTTCCTTGCCTAGTATTCTTTCTAAAGTGCAGGTCATCCTGCGCAGGAGAACCTTCTTCCGTAGAGGCAATTGTAGAAAAAAGTCAATCTAGTGCTCCTTACAACAAAGCCAGAGCCAGTTCTTTCCAACTATCTTGGAGTTGCAGTGGATATTGGAGTTCCCCCCCCGCTGTCGATCCAGCCGAACTTACTTCGATGTAAGATGGAGTTGAAGTCTTAGGGTAAGCAGCTCCGTACGCCATTCGGATATCAGCAGTTTCTGTCCTAAGGCAAGCCTCTGCATTTCTAGTGATAAAGGCATCTAGTTTTTTCTGCCTTCTCTAGAAAACGAAGGAGATCTTCATTCCAGTCAGTCCGAGCAAGACAGTAGTAAGAATCAGGAAGGAAAGTTGCTAGGGAAGTAGGCTTAGCTCTTGTGCACATCTTTTGAGGGTTTCCTTGCTTACTTCTTAGAGTAAGGTGAGATCCTTTATCAATGCATTTCTTTCGAGATGCGAATCATAATCTAGTAAAGATATGCCCCTTGGATTCGACTTTCCTTTCTTATATTAAGAAATTCTATAGTTATAGGGAATTCGCGAGAAGGCTAGACATTCGCAGAGAGGTTTTCCCGGTTGGAATAAGAAGAAGTCTTTCTCGAGTAACTGAGACTCTTAGTGGTGCGGAGGAAGCTAGAAAGTTGCTGTCCGAAAAAAACCGATAGAAGAAGCTTACCTTCTTCTTGGCTTTCATCCCACTTGGTGAAATAATATTATTCCTTGCTTGAGGATTTCATCTAAACTAAAAAAGCTCAGGATCAACAGACTATCCTTACTGGGGGTAGGGCTGGGGCTAGGATGAATCCTAGGATTTGTTGTTGTTAAAGTTGTACAAAGTCCTTCTTCCCTTCTGCATTTGAAATATGAAACGCTTAAGCAGAAAACAGCTGCAAAGCTAGAAATGCTTTATAGAGATTTCGATACCAATGTCAGACTTCCAGATGAAATCCGTTTTAAAGACCTGATGGACCATCTGGTTTGTATAGACGACACTCTTGAGAGTAAAATAGTCGGGCTAAACCAGGTCTATTTAGATCTCATTACTAATGGCACGGGCAGTACCTACTTTGTAGATATTCTGCGTATTTACGGCCAAATCGGAGCTTTTTAGTTAAGCTTTTCTCGCTTCGCCGATTGAGAACAAGAACAGTAGTGTATATAGGCAAAGCTAGCTTCTTTATTGCAATAGCTGCTTTCAACTCATAACAAGCATCCGAGGCTTCAAATACGTTTCTAAGCTGAGAACAATAGGCTTCGCCGATTGAGAACACCGTTGCTATATAGAGTTGCCTAATATACACTCTATACTCTTAGAAGATAAGTGTTAGAAGTGAGGCTTCGCCGACTGAGAACAACCGAGGCTTCGCCGACTGAGAACAAGCAATAGAAAGAACATAGTTCTATGCTGTGTACACCTAATCATTGAAGGGTTGTTTACTTGAAGAAGAGAAGTTTGACTTACGAGTGAGCAGCTGACTTGCAACCTATTTGCTATTGAATTGATAGGACCTATCTTCTGTTATCGTATCTCAGAGAAAGAGGATATTACCATAGAAAAGAAGAGAGTTCTATGCTTGAAGCTAGCTCATTTCATTTACGCAATTACTTGGTTATGAAAGAACAGAGCAATCCATCCACACGAGTTGGCCATCGATCAACACATATCTGAAATCATCTCTTTCTTTTGGTGAATATCCGATGAATGAATGAAATAACCGGTGTCAAAGTAACAGCTACAGATGAATGCCCAGAATCAGCTAATAATAATCTCGTTGACATATTTGACAAAGAAATAACGAGCGAAGAGAGGTGTAGCTGTTAACTAGCGAAGGATCTGAAAGACCAAGCGTTAGAAGACGCGAAGGGTGTGAGGCTTCAAATACGTTTCTAAGCTGAGAATAAGCAATAGAAAGAAGGTTCGTGTTGACCGAGCGTCAGTAGCTCCGGAGTCACATTCTTGCGATAGAAGATAGAGTGTATATAGAGAATCTGTTATGCCAGAAAGCGAGTGAGTGAATGCGGAGACAAGCGTTAGCCTAAAAGCGTTAGCTTGGCTCCGAATGAACGACCATCGCGTATGAAGGTTCTAACAGACCGAGCTAACTAGCGAAGGTTCGTTAAGACCAAGCGTCCTACGCCTTGAAATTAGGCTTCAAAGCCGATTGAGAACAACATAGGTTACGTAGTATCTCGACTGGTTGGAAGAGGTTCGTGTTGACGCTCGACTGTAGTTGGAGAGGAGAGGCTTCTACTACTATAGAATGCAAGCTAGGAGTTTCATGCTAACAGTTCTAGAAAGTAGGCTTCGCCGATTGAGAACAGAAAGAAAAGACCTCTTGCATAAAGATAGAAGGTGGAAAAGGTGCATAAGAAAAGTGTAGTGTTCTAGAAAGAGGTGCTAGCAAGTGAGTCTACCGTATACGAACGATTGAAGGCTTGAGTCTATAGAGTAAGGATGATACAAACACCCAGAAGAAAGATTGACTGCTATTGATCCTGTAGTTTCGACCTCAACCTGAGAGCAGCAAGATCAAATGCACCTTCGAGTAAGTTATCAGTCAACCTCATTCTCTTTATATGAAGTAAAGAGCCCGTGTTGCTCGGCTAGTTAGTTGCCAAACAAGAGGGCAATAGCTTCTGCTTGAGAATTCTTTTATGTTGAATTATTTAGTATTCTTTTCTTTGTCTTCTATCGTTCGTATACCGTATATAGGTTACTACGTATCTCGACTGTAAGGAGAGGTATACTCACTTGCTTGCTTCTATCGTTCGCTTCGGATCAAAGTGACGAAGGTAGCTAACCTCCATCGCATTATCCAAGAAGAAGCCCTCTTTTCCGAGTCTGGAAAGCAGCTAATTGAAAAGGATGAGCTAGTTAATTAGCCAAGAAAGACTAAGAAGAATGAGGGGATTGGTAATTTCGGACTAAACCCCGTAATCTTCCTGCCTCTGGTCGAGCTAATCGACGGTAGCGAGCAGAAGAAGAAGCGAAGCTACAGCAGTCCCATTCCTTCTTATCTACGTAAGACATAGAAGAGAGTTCAGCTAGCTTTCCGTAACGGGCTACTAACTACGACTTTGCTTCCCTATATTAGCAGCACGTCGAAGGTCTTCGTCAGGTGTCGGAATCACATTTAGATTGTGGTCTATGAACTCAATACCAGATAAAGAAGCAGCTAACAACTGAAAGAATAGAGGGAAGGTAGCATTGCTTTCACACTTCTCTCTTCGTCATTCTAAAGCAAGGAATGAAGTAGCCCGTATAGTAAGAAGGAAGGGTATAGGAAATGCAATGAACTTCATCGTAATAGATAGATCATAATTTAATGCGTCGAACTCGTATATTTAGAGTGACCCCTCTATGCCTACTCTACTAATGACGGCTACGATACAAAGGAAGCCGAAGAAGAGCTAGCAACTGTCATACTATAATAAAGGCAGTCGCAGCTAGATCCAGGTTAATCTAACTCATGTGCTATTAACTCAATTATGAAATCATAGGTAGCTACTTCCTTCCATCCGGGGCAACCGGTCAATTGGGAGGCCTTGCCTTTCCAAGGGGTCTTTGATAGGGAGCAGGAAATAGCATCTCTCTTAAGACAACTTAAAGGGGTCGAAAATACTGATCCTTTCAAAATAGAAAGGGTGGTTAGACTCTTGGAAGACAGGCACGGGGGATACACAAGTATTCCTTATATTCTCGCCAGTTTGAAAGAATCGAAACTGGAAAGTCCCTATTATATAGAGAGTATAGAGCTCTATTCTACTCTTTAAGAGGCGCTGCAAGCCTCAAATATGACACCAAGAATGTACAAGCGGATGAGTTCTCTATGCTATGTTGTCCCGTCGGTGCGCTCATTTCGAATTCACTTTTTCTTTGTTGTTCGGGGGTAGAGTGAAAGATTCGACAGGTGTGGAATCCCATTCTGACTAGTTCCGTTTGGTCGATTCCGATATACATAAATGTAGAGCTGGGCAGCGGCTTTCCTTTTATCTAGATCGGAATTCAATGTAGCCTTTAGTCTAGGCGAGGCCCCCTATCGCTAGGGGGAGAAAGAAGAGTGGGATAGTGGGCTTCTTTCGCTTTACTTTTTAGCTATATTTAGGTAGGATAAAGATTTTAGGTGTTGAATCAGATAAAGATATCTCCATTGGTTTACTTCCAATGGGCTCAAAAGTGGCAATTTATGTCAGTGAAGGATGGAATAACATATGAATAAAAAAGCTTTAGTAGACCCCAAACCTAAAGAGGTAATCCTTTGTTGAATGCATTACATGCTTATTAGCAGTTCCTCGATCGCAAGCCCAGTCAATTATCTTATCCCTTTCCTTTGCGTATGCACGCTATTCATGTCTTCGTGCACTATCTAAGTAAACTTAGTAAGCTTTCTTTGGAAGAAATGCAACTCTACTTCGTTTTAGAAATGTTAGATTTTCATGTGTTAAGCATAACGTTTAAGTAACATGATGTAAGTTTATTAGCGCTTTTTCCACCACCTAGAAGCTTCTACCTCCCTTATCTTTGTCTTTTTGCTTTTCTTTTTGTGAGCACCAGGTGATCTAGTGTAGTAGTCTTCTTACCAAGAGGACGAGGCCACTCCAAAGAAAGAACGAATTGGAGTGGGAAAGAAGAGCAGGTATGTGAGCTTCTTTCACTTGACTTTTTTCTTCCTTCTCTTCTAGTTTCAGGAAGATCAAACAGAGGTCTCATCGGTCTATCGACCGGTATACAGCTTGTATAGTCGTCAATTAGTTGGCTTACCATTCCATTATTTGTTTTGTGGTGAAGGACAAAGGCTGGGGTTTTCCAACTGACCCGAGCGAACCCGTGATTCCTCTTAGTAATAGAGGTTGCTTGAGCTGCTCCTGATGTCGGGATTGGATTTGGATCTCATCCAGAAAAAAGAAAGAAAACCGGGTTTCGAGCTCTATATTCTGCTTCTTCTTGTCGAACCGGCATTGGGCCAATTGGGACTCTCTTTCATATCCTCCTCCTGTTGGTGACTGACCTCTTCCTTTCTATTTAGAAAGTGAAAGTCGTTGCCGGCCGGTGTGACAGTATGAGTAGACGGTGCTCTTCTCTTTCCGGGTTCATAATCGGTGCTATTGAATCTGCAGTTAAGGGAATATCGCCAGTTATTTGAAAAAGAGTTCCGCTCTGGAATCCCTTTGAGGGAGGTTTAGCCTAGCCTTCAGGTCCTATAAAAAAATGGAGCTTACCGGTTTATGGAATTGAGAAATAGATGTCCTACCAAGGCTGTATGGAATAGAATGAAGGGTTAGGGTTCTTGCGGGAAGAAGGACAAACCGGGCCCCTAGTGGTCCTTATCTTATCACGCCACACATGGAGATGGAGACATCTCAAATAGGTAAATTGGTTTGGGAAGACGGGGGAAAAACATCCATCGTTTAGGTTTCTGAGTAGCTAAAGTTAAGATAGAATAGGTCATCACATCCTGGGGTTGAAGAATGAGCAGCTTTAAAAAGGAAATGGCAAGCAAGAAGGAGAGTAGTAACGTCGTATTATCCATCCGAAGCAGTAGCAGGCCAGGCACTGGTCTTTCTATCTTCTGGCTGTTCCCAGAAGGAATTTCCGAGCTTTTGAAATAATAGCTGTGGCACTCTATTTATTACATAGAGAAGGAACTTATCCTTAGACTTTTGGAGCTTTGGCTTTGGTTTGGACCTGTACTATAAATTGGATAAAAAAACATGGAAGTGAGAGCACCAGGTTGGAAGATGCTGGTTCGAGAGGACCTGGAAAAATGCTAGTAAGAAGGAGGCTAGTTTGCTAGGTTGTAGATCTTCTCCCTTATTATGAATCCCCTAAATGAAAATAAGATCTTTCTCCGCGCCGCCTAATTGAGACAAATCAGCTCTTACTGTTCTCCCCAGTTTGAAGGGCTTTGCTCTTGAAGATCCGCTCTTGAGAACCTCTATCTCTTTTCTTCAAAGCCTCATTCGAAGCCTGTCAGTCTTACAGTATATTACCCGCAAGTTCATCTTCTTTGATAGGATATTAGATTAGTCAGCAATCCAAGTTCCAGCTGGTTCTCAAACTTCAGAGGTAGCCTTACTTCCTTTTTAAAGCAAACATGTGGACATAAAAAAGAATTGAATTGATAGAATAGAGGAAGATTCGATTAATGTGCAGCTGATTCTATACCAGCCGATTCAATTGTTCAGCTACTTCGAAAAAACTGACTATTATGGCTATGTAAGGGGACCGGCTTCCCCTTTTTAAATCACATCCTACCTTCTGGTAAGCCCACTGCTGAATACCCTCAATCGAAAGGTCAAGGAGATTATATAACCCCATAGTATGAAGAGCTGCCCTTTAGAGATAGGGGATCGCACCCCTAAATAATAGGCCTAGGGTATAATTCAGATCTGGAGGCATACCTAATTAACGATAAGAGCAGAGATCTCCTCTCTCCTTCGGACCCTCTACCTCTACTTTCCTTCCGCTCAGAAACAGCCTTCCAGCAAGGAGAAAGAGATAAAGAATAAAATTATAAAGTGAATACAAATGGTTTGAATAAGCATTCCTTAGAGAGGGAATGTCGGATGAGACACTATTTGGCCTTCTTTCAGGAGTTGTAGATAGTATCACCTTTAGCTGGTAGCTAGCAAAGAAGTTATCCCCTATCAACGTATATAGTTGAGGGCACTTAAACGACTGATATACGAGAATCGGATGGGATTTGTTAACAACTAAGAGATTCTACCACTGGCACTAGACTTCGTTCTTCAACCTACTTATTTAGCCTCTATCGCACAAAAGGGACTCCACAGGTCTTATCCCCGTTACATTAATGCCCAAACGGCTAAAAGAGCTGCAAAACTAGCTACTTCTACTTCAGAAGAACATCAAGCAACCGTGTAGGACACCAAGTGCGAGCGCAGATGAGTTGTGTGGAGGTTAATGAGTTGGATAGAGTCTAATGTGTCCGAATTAGTAGATAAGTGAATGGGGCTTACTGAGTTCCTTCCTAGGCCTTCTAGTGGGATATAAGCCCGTAAAAACAGCCGTTGGAACGAAATTAGCAACTTCGGAAGAACATCAAGCAGCGGGGTTGCTTCAGAAGCAAGTAAAGGCTCAAGGCAAGCTCAGGTCACCAGAAAGCGGGCATCAGAAAGAGGTCTTTTTCTATTTATAAGCTGATCGAGACCCAATAAATGCCACTATCAATAAAAAGGTCACATGTATTTCCCGCCCATTGCACTGATCAGAACTGTACTTCACTTTCCAATCAGAATGCCGTGGTGGAACCGCAGGGACTGCAAGGTGAAAGCATTATCTTTGGGGGATTTCTTTAAGCGGATTTGTGAACATTTTAAGAAGGAAAAAAGTCAAGAATAGATGTTAGGTTAGAAGGTGCTAAATGAATAGGAGTTTCAAGACCCAAGGAGAAGGCCTTTGAGATCCTATACCCATAGCGAATCTCTTCCTATCAATGTCCGATTTCGAGAGAAAAGGCATTCGAAGCACTTGTGAAGGAAATTGGCGCTATCTCTTCATCAACAAAAGGGTCCATCTCAGCAACAGGAAGATTTATATTTATACTTTACTTTATACTGGATTCTCACTATCGACTCCTTTGCCAAGATTGAAGTCTGATTTTGACTATGATTGGGCCCTACATCGGTCCCATTGATGGAAGGTAGGATGCATTGGGTACAGAGCCGAATACGCTAATACGAACCCGAGGAGAAAGTCTTTGCAACAGAGCTGGTCTTAGAAAAACCATTGCTCCAGCTGCCCGAACCAAACCCATTTCTCAAGGCACCCATACTTTAGTGTGGCCCTTCCTTGACATGTTGGGATAAATCTCTTCTGCTAACTCACTTTGAAGCTATTGACCAACCACTTTCGCTGGAATCGAAGTAGGAAAGGCGATTGACTAAGATATTGATTGAGTAAAAATATTTTACGGGTCGGAGTGTTAAATTCCAAGATCAAGATCACAAGCAAGGGGCAGGATAGGCTAGCTCCTTCTTATTGAAGGAATTGACTACCTATGGGGGCTGAGACAACGGAACCACTTCCTCTGCCACATTGGTTCTTCCATCTATATTGATGGATAGCTCTTAGAATACGTCGTTAAACGAAGCTTCGGGATACCAACTAGGAATAGGGTTAGCAGCCTTTACTTCAAGACCTGAGATGAATCTGTTTTCTCTACAGCTATCTTACTTACTGTCTGCATTGGCTCATCCCAAGGGTACGAAAGACGGGGCTTGCCCGATTCTTATACTATGGATGCCTCCTCCTCAGCGAAATGCGCCATCTCTTGTACCAACTCGCCAAGGGCTGAATTAGTCAAGAAAAGAAATAGCCCGCGCGCGAGCAAGATAAAAGGCTATCATTCGTATCTTAAGGCAGTTCAGTTACTTGCATCAACAGGAAAGGGATCAGCCCCAGTGTCGGATCTGCGGGATCAGATTGAAACAAGGTTACAAGGTCTCGTGAAGGATAGGCCAAAGAATAGCGCATTGGAACTAGACAGCGATCCCCATTAGGGTAGAAACTACCTAACAACATTGCATTCTATACACTCTTTCTTTTATCGTTCGTATACCGAAATGTATACTCACTTGCATCTTTAAACACTATTAGGAATCGGAAGATTAAGTAGTTTCGGCCAAAGCTAGCGCATATGGATGGAATTCCTGGCCTGTGGCCGGGGGTGACGCTGGGAGTTAGAGAGGCTTGGTGCTAGAATGATGGCAATTCCCGTGAATCAATCGACGAATGTTGGTTTGGTTCGGGCAGTGCCTGGTGCATAAGTAGAGTTAGAAGTAGCTTTGAAACCCCGATGTCGAATAAGACAGCTAAGGCGTTGGCTGCCCGTGTTACCAGTCCTATAGCTATAGGGTTGGAGATGTGGCCACCTTCGAACTAGCTTTTTCTTCTGAAGTTTCAAGGCTAACTTATCAAGTCCATAACCTGGGCAGGCATTCTTATCAAGCCAGGGGAAAGAGTACGAGTCCCCGGATACTAAGCTTTATAGTCTGAAGTTGTCTGATGCTAATTCCAAATCTGGTTTCGTGGGACCTAAAGGCTTCGCTTCCTCCCAGAACTCAAGAAGCAACAACTCTACGAGCCTAGGGTTGGTGGTTGGGTAGGGATAAATTCCAAAGAAAGTTGCTTGATCCGGCTAACCTTATTTATATTGGTAAGGTTACCGCCTTTATAGTACCCTTGAACCAACCTTCGCACTATATCTCGACTTTTCGATACTTGATATTTGATTCTGAATTTATGTTTATTTTGGAGGACATTCCACAAGAAGGGTCTCCCCGCAACTAAACAAATAGTAGTCTTCTTTTCTTGCCAAGTTTTTTAAATAAGAAGGGGAGCTCAGGCGCCAAGAAAGAAAGAAGCCGAAATGCGCCTTTGCGGTAGGAAAGCGAATTAAAGTAAAATTTAGAGTATGAATCCATCAAATTAAGAAGAATCTACCAGTAAGTCCCCTACTATTCAACAAACTCTTTACAAAAACAAGCCTAAGTAAGAAAACTAAGGCTAATAAGACTAATAAAAGAAAGGCTGAGGCTAATAGGAAGGACAATAGCTCATTCCCTAGACCAAAACAAAAAAAGCAGGCGAATAAGATGAGAAAGCTAGCTAGTTAGCGCATATTTAGGATTGGCTTTTTGAATGACATCTTTCACCAACCATAAATTTTCTATTCATATTAGAAGTATATGTAGGATCAGAGTCTACGACTCAACGAGAGGAATCTACTAAAGAAGGATAATCCCCGAAAATGTCTGTTCTCAAAGTTAGGGGGTTCAGAATCCGACACACACAGGAATGAATTCGAGACCTGCCTGCTCCTTTAGCCTTAAGTTTGATTGCAGGAACGTCTATATTTGTGCTAGCCCGGGAAAGGGAGTTGTGGTGATTCAACAGCTTGCAGGAGAGCAGGCGAAGAAGCTCTCCTGAAAGGAGAGGGGCGAAGCGAAGCGTGGTAGGCTTAACTTAGAGGGGGAAAGAATAGTCAAAAAAGAAAATAAACAATTATTTCTTTCCGAACTACCATAAGGTTAGTAATACTTGGTATAAAATAAAAAGGGGGTACTCATCTTCATGTCTGCCTGCGACCTTGACTACTCCACCACTCATAGAACTAAAAAGCTTCCTACTAAGGCCAACGCTTAGAGAAACTAACTGCGGATTGACCTAAACTCACTTGCACGAGAAAAAAGAAGGAGGTTCACACGCAGCGGGACTTGATGTACTGCTGCAGCCCTTGACCAAAGAGTTAACGAGAATTAAATACTAACTGCGGACGAGCATACTGGCTTTCTTGATGCTACTCCTACTAAATGCTTTCTTGAAAGTCAAAAGGAGGCTTGCCTTGCTTGCTTGTCTTGCTTTCAGTTCTGGTACGGGTAGTTGTCTGTCCCCTGCTTTACTTGAAGCGGGTACGATTCTTGGCTTTTCTCAAGGGTTCTCATAAACAGACTGGCTTGCCCTCACGAGCAACTTCGCTGAAGAAACTAGTCTTTCTGGCCTTCCAGTTCAAGTCCTATTCCCTTCGTGAGCTTCCAGTTCAGGTGAAGGTGATCCAGTAGGGGATTCTTATTAGCTTTTTCCACCTATTTGACTACAGATTTACCTTACAGGTCCGATTCCCTTCCCTTGAGTAGCTCCTTGCTTTCAGTGCAAGTTCTGATGTTCTATCTGCTCCTTACACTTTCACGAATCAGAGCAGCGCATGTGTACCGCGAGTAGGTTCTCGCTTTTCTTCACAGGCAGCGCTCTTTCTTAGACATTACATTCCATGTAATTGATTGACACATACATATTATAGTATGTTGTCGAAGGCAAGGTTCTTAGTTACGGGGCGAATGGAATGGGCAGACGAGTTGGTTCCCCGCAGACTAGTTGGTTCCCACAGGGTGGGCCCTTAGCTCGGCTACAGAGGATGCTTTCGCGTAGACTGAGTTTCTGCTTTACTTTCACGTAAGAGTCAATTCCGAATTCTCATTCGCTAGATGTACTAGCTGGGACTTCATTTCTAGCTTAAATCGCTAGCTGGACAGCATTTCTTTCTAGCTTACTTACGTGAACTTCTCCGTCTTTAAGAGAAAGGTCTCAGTGCTAACTCTTTTCTTGCATTTCATGCTTCTTTGCCTTCTGTCTATTCGTTTAGACAAATTTGTGTTAGTTGGGACTTCATTTTCTAGCTTATTTCCGTTTCTGCGATTCTGCGAATTGAAACCTATTTTTCTATCTTTCTGGGATTAAAACCCCATCTTTTAGCTTTAGCTTATCTTTCTATTCTAGAAAGATTTTCCTTAGCAGTTCTCTTTTCTTAATATCATAAGATATATAATTTGATAAAATTAGATATTTTCATCGAAAAAAGACGGGTTTTATCAACTTTTTTGAGCTAAAATTAAAGATTTTAGAACATGATTTGGAAGTGATTCACCTAGATTGCTCAGCTCGAGAGAAAGAGAAGCGAAGCGAAGCGAAAGAGCGTAATTGCCGGGCCACATAGGAGCCTTGGAGCTCGGGAGAAAGAGAAGTTGGAGCAAGGACAAACTGTAAGAAGAGGGTTTCCTAGGCAAGGCAGAAAGCCGTATAGCCTTAGTCGCTATGGGGTTTGATTGCTTACCCAGGGCCTTTTGGCTAAAAGGATTTGCACCTTTGCTAGCCCGGCCCCAATGAACCGATCAATGTCTGCCACGTCTCTTTCTCCGACTACAACTGGTGAACCGATAACCCCTTTTTAGAAAGCCTTTAGGGATATAATCCCCTCGGACTGTAGTGAAAGAAAGATTCTCTATCTTCCTAGTGATGGGTACCTATAATTGGCTAGCCTGCCCATCTTGCTACGATGACATACTTAAAAAGAAGCTATTTTGCTTCCAGGACATACCTACTATCTATCTCCTTTCTTAGACGTACTTAATAGGGCGGGTACTCCCTCTCACCAGACCTGACATTTGCTATGCCGTCAATCAAGTTTGTCAGTTCATGCACGCTCTCACCACCGTACATCTCCAGGCTGTAGCATCTTACGGTATCTGAAGGGTTCTCTTGGTGGCCTTGGCCTAACCATCACTCCGGGACCGTTAACCACCTTCTTTGCATTCTCCGATGCCACCTGTGCCTACGCCTCTACCTACGCACGATGCCACCTGTGCTTATGCCTCTGCGTCCGATGCCACGGAATCTGCTGCAAAGTCAGTCTTACTAGGACCCGAGACTGGCATTTGTCTTTCCGAACTAATAAGGCTATTGGGATCGAGCCCAGACCTGGTAAGCATTTCTTTGAACAGCAGAAAAGCATTCTACCTCGGATGTCGCGTCGCGTCGGGTTTTCTTTCAAGTCAATTGCTACAGTGCCATAAGCTGGTTGGGTAAGACCGGATACATTAACAGCAAGTAAACTACCTTGTTATAAGCATATAACACGCCTTATTGCCTCGTAGAGTCTCTTGGCATCCTAGCAGCGGTTTCTTTGCTACTATACTGTATAGCTTTAGAAGCATATACTAGCTATAAACTATAGACTCTTACAGCCCTACGGCGCATAAGAGCTACAAGTGTAGTGTTATATAAAGAAGCTTATCTCTTCTATATCTTATCTTCTTTTCTTTTCTTTCAGAACCGAACCTTACGGCTATACGAGCTTCTTTCGATTCGATGGCAGACAGTTTGTGCAGCCTTTGGGAGTTCCCCCTCCTGGTGTAGCAGTAGTTCGACGTGCCATTCCTTCGGTCCTAGTAACCATTACAGGAAGTGTCCTGAGTGTTTATGACTCTTTCTTTCCCCTTCCGGGCATCCTTTCTTGAAACCCTAAAGCCCACCCACAACAGGGGGACCAAAACAGACCGTCGAGCGATCCTTCGCGTATAACGCTTGGCAAGTCAACTTTCCTTCGAAGAGTGGTTGAACCTTGACTTATGGAGTTTAGTCAATGAAATAGTGGGGTAGCCCCTAGCCGTGGGAGTCTTTCGATGGTGGATCCAACACTCCAGACCTTTCCACCCATTAGGCTCTCCAGAGAAAGAAGTTGACATTCTTAGTAGCGGTGACACTTGAGTGTCCCTAGTCCTAATTTCACATGTAAACCAGAGCAGGCAGTAGAGGTTTTTGCAAGCTGGTTGTTCCATTTCAGCACTCCCCGTCTTCCGTTAAGTAGTACCGTAAGGGAAAACGATGGATCATGTCCTTCGAGAGCCTAGCCAGAGAGCTAAGTTTCTCACCACTTGAAGCTTCTGCCAGTCCTAGCTTGCTTCCCTTTGAGCTAACCTGGAGAAAGTAAAGTCGTCTTTGCCCCGGGTTCAAGTGGGCGCTTCATATTCGGATATAGCAAATTTATAGCTAAATGGACGGTTTCGTGTGTCGGGGTTAAGCACTTACAAGAATAGCCGGGTAGTGAGATATACACTCTTTCAGGCGGCATTGAATGCGCATATGATGAGAACAAGACGGATGAACTTCACCCCTGAAATCATTTCCTGCGCCCACGTGTAGCGGTAGGCAGGAATGCTAATTAGTTTGGGGGGTTCGCTAGCTCGGATAGGACAGTCTTTCTGAAAGGGGGAGGAAGCTTTAGTCTTTTTACATCGTAAGAAAATCAGTCTGTAAGGAAGCTTTAGTTCCACTTCTCTTGAAGCGTAATACTCTTCCTGCCTATCCCCGGGAGCTTGATTTCACACTGACAGGTTTGAAGGAAATTTAATTAACTAACCCTTTCTTACACCCACTACTTCATCACCTGCGGACGGATACAGCGCTTACTTGATTGGCTCAAAACCTTACCTTGGAATTTAGCCTGAAAATCTATATTTCGTAGCAGGATTCGAAGAGGGTGTCACCCGAACATTCATCTTATTTATTCACCCCAAGCCGGTTCATCTTTGCTTCCTTGCATGCCGCTTTGTTAACAACCGGCGAGACTCTCCTTCTCAAGCCAACCCCAGGTCGGGACGATACTTTCTTTGAGCTACTGGGGTGCTACTTTCTACCCTAGATCTTCTCATTGCGTTCAAAGGAATGCCCCTCTACAACCGCCTAGAATTCGTGAAAAAAAAATGACTTTATTCGCTTATCCTGTTTGCGTTCTACTCCAACTTTCCAGGCTAACTACTAAGCTTTCCAGGTTCGCTACTATAGTTGAACTCGGGTTTCCCTACTTCCCTACAAAGTCTTTCTTAATTGGCCCTTACCTGCCCTGCCCGTACTATAACTAGATTGAGCACCAGAACCGAACTAAGGCTCGTTCCATTCTAAATTTATCCTAAAGCTTGAAAGCAATGCTGATTAGCACAGAAAGCCAGGCAGGAAGTATTTTATTTGAAGAATTGAACAAAACTCCAATTGATGTAAATCATTAAAACGTTTCTTGAATGAAAAATAGTAACTAAGGCAGGTTCAAAGCCATATTATAGATAGGATAAACCCATTACATTCGGGTTTTCTATTCTAAAATTCCTTATACCCACTGAGGTCTGTAAGCCTAACTTCATATGGATTAGTAAGGATCAACTGGGAAAAAAACTCAACGTTGCGAGCTCCAAAAGTGCTCCTGGAAGGCCCACGGGTAAGCATTCGAAGTCGTGATTGGCAGAGAAATGGCTCGTGCGAGCACAAACCAAAGGAAGGTGCCAAGCCGAAGTGTACAAATCTCATAGGTCAATATCTGCTCAGTCTCTGTTAGCTGCTTCAGTAGGATTCAGGTCTTTTCTTTCTACTTTCTTCGATCAAATCATGGCTCCCGCGTGCTAGGCCATAATTGTATTCTGGTCCGACGTGCCCACGATCCTTGGCAATAGATTCCTAGCTAACTCCTCTTCCCCAATCACCAACTGGGTAAATTCTTCGGGAGACCAGTTGGATGGCAAGTCCGCTCCTATTTCCTCTATCTTCCCTTGAAAGAAACGAGAAATATCATAAAAGGTTTCACTCATATCTTGTGGAGAAGAAGAAGGCAGCTCATTTCGGACCCCAGTGGATGCCTTAGAAGCGGAACTATTGGAATGAGCACGGCTAGCCGAATGACCAGTTTCATACGCGGGATCATAAATCGAATTAGAAACTTCGATTTGCATAAAATCACCTTGTTCCATAGTTCGCGCGGGTCAAGGTTCGACTCATACTGATTAATATAGAGTCCACGATTGAGTGGCATTTGGTCTATAGAATCTCTCTGTCTGATTCGCCACACTGGGGTGAAGGGATTTGAACTCTTCCTCTTCCACGACCCCACATAAAATCACGAGAAAGAAGGGCAGGTTGATGATATGTCAAAAGAATATAATTATCGAAGCATTGAGACCTATTTCAGTGAGAATTCCCCTGATATTGTATTTGAAACCTTTGATTTGAAGAACGAAGCAGTAAGATTTGTTCGACTTTCTATATAACCCAACTTTGAGAGGTTATCTCAAGACTCTTCTCAAGAACATACAGTTGTAAATGGCATAGAGAAGATATCTTTAATGCATGTTATCTCTTACTTTTGTGAAGAATATAGCATTTTTCTAAATAGAAAGTTGATATCTTTCTCATGGGATTTTTTTCCATGTTATAACATGTGCCATCACCCAAAGTACTTACTCCCAAAAGCCTCGCCCTGCTCTTCCCACCTCTAAAGGGTGACATAGAGGGTACTTTACTTTTTCCCTATCTAAGCTATATCAACATAGCCCACTATCAAACTCATCCGCTTGTACATTCTTGGTGTCATACTCACTCGTAAATTCTTGGTGTCATAATTTTTCTATTTTCAGGTGTGATCAGTCAAATCCTTGGAATAATTAGTTCTCTTTGAAATAATTAGGATTTTCTCTTTGAACTCGTCCCGGAATGGGCATTATGGCAAAGAACAAGAAGAAGACAAAAGGAGAAATTTGTCCAATAGTCACAAATGGTGCCTCCACAGGTTGACATCCGATCCAACCTAGTAGTAAGCGATCCGCCAAAAACAACAAATATATTATATGGTAAATCGGGCGAAATTTTGCACTACGTACATACATACTTTTATTTAAAAAGGGTAAAGCCAACAGACATATAAAAACTGGTGCTATTGCGGCTACACCTCCCGCTTTGTCAGGTATACTACGAAGAATGGCATGGATCGGTAGGAAATACCATTCCGGCACAATATGAGGCGGGGTGGGCATCGGATTAGCAGGTATATAATTGTCGGGATGCCCCAAAACATTAGGAGCATAAAAAATGAAAATGGAAGAAAAGATAGCAAAAGCTACCCAACCTACTAGATCCTTTACATAATAATAAGGGTAAGAAGCAATTTTATCCGTATATGAATTTATACCTAATGGATTATTTGATCCATATTGATGCAATGCGCCCAGATGAAGAATACTGGCGCCTACTAAAAGAAAGGGGAGTAAATAATGAAGACTAAAAAAACGATTTAAGGTGGCATTGCCCACGGAGAAACCACCCCAAAGCCAAGTCACTATGGTATCTCCTACTACAGGTATGGCGCTAGCTAAGCTTGTAATTACTGTAGCTCCCCAAAAGCTCATCTGACCCCAAGGTGGTACGTATCCTATAAAAGCTGTCACAATCATTAATAGGAAGATTACAACTCCGCTACACCGAACAAATTCCCTAGGACTGCTATAACTCCCATAATATAGACTACGAAACATATGAAAGTGAACCACAATGAGAAACATACTTGCCCCATTAGCATGCATATAACGGAGAAACCAGCCCCCTTCAACATCTCTCATAATGTGTTCTACGCTGTTGAAAGCTAGATCCACATGAGGTGTGTAATGCATAGCTAAAAAAACGCCAGTCACTATCTGAATGACTAAACAAATACCAGCTAACGGACCGAACCCCGCCCAATAATTAAGATTGCTCGGGGTTGGATAATTTATCAAATGCTGATTAAGTATGGAGAATATAGGTTGTTTAAGAAGAGAGAATCGTTGGTTCCTTATAGTCATTTCATTCTCTTTTCTATCGTGTATCCTGACAACTCTTAAAGTAAAGAAAGCACACCGCTTGCCTATTCCGCCTAAGCGGCCCGGTGCACCTTTCCTTAGAATAGAATGAATTGGAAGAGAGTAGGTGAGGTCTTTCCTCACAAACAAATGGAATGGAAATGTCGATCTTATGTCCCCGTGTTTAAAAGATCTCGTATTTGCTCGGTTACTAGTGAATCCCTTCCTAAACAAAGAGGAAAAGGTAGCAGTTTTCGTCTTGCTACTTTTCAAACAGATCTGAACCGAGATCTCGAAAGTCGCTATTGCAGCTCGGAGCTCTTGCAGTTAAGGAGCTAAAGACAGACCCTATGGGCTTTCTAAAGAGAGGAGGAAGTTTACTTGCTATTGTAGTTAAGGAGCTAAGAAGCTCAAGTTACTTCGTAACCTGTTGTTTGTAGCTGTTGTAGTTTCTTGTAGCTAAGAAGTTAAGGAGCTATTTCTTGTTCCTGCGGTTTCAAGGAGACAGGAGAAGCTATGTCCCATTGTAGTAGATAGCCCTCTCTTGTAACTAAGGAGTTAAAGAGCTAGAGCAGCTGTTGTTAAAGCGGCTAGGAGCGAAAGAAACTCGACCAAAAGTCTTAATCGATAGAATTCCGCCGCCACCTCATAAGAATCTATCGATTAAGAGTACGCTACACAAAAGAACACAAGATTTGTGAATGAATTTAATAACAATCTTTCAATTTCCACATTAGACTGATTCAATGGAGAAAGCAATGTCCTTCGGAGCGCATTTCCAGCTGTGAAGATAGACGACTCACATAGCCTGAACTGATCAAGTCTGATCCTCTTTCTTGATGTTCCTTCACAGACCAATTATGTAACCTGATCTTATTACGACGTATCTTTCTTGTCTTGATTGAATACATCATTGAAACAATCATGCGAGAGGTCTACTACGTCAATTGCGTAACGAGTTGGACAGAGAGAACGCAGGAACGGCACCATGTGATATTCTCATCCCGACTCGTTCAATTAATGGTCTTGCTGTCAGCCCTGTTCCTAGAGATCCGGGATGGAGGGACGCAAGAGAAGTAGGAATGGGATCGATGCAGTTGCTCAGGCATCCAATGCATTTAGTATAGCTGACTGAAGACCAACACAAGATGCTGAAAATGAAACAATTCAATTTCCGCACGCGATTCGCCGTTGAAGGCTCCTTGATTTGATATAGCACTTGAGAGCGAAAGGAAGCCCCTTCTTTTGATGATGATCTAGCTATGTCAGTTGGTTTCGGCTACTACTCTTTATTATATGATGCAATTTCGGTCCCATTCCTCAAGGCAGAGGAAGCTTTCCCTAATGACTGATCAACCCATGGAACTCTGGTTTGGCCACTTCTGTATGGTCTTACCGAGAACCCTTCAGATAGGGTATTCCCGTGTGTGACTCTCTTTTTTTATAATTTCTTTCATCATTGACCGGGTGAGGCATACCATACATCTCTTTTCTCTGGAGCGGATAGCCCCTTTCTATCGGAGCCGTTAGCCTCGCCCCATTCAAAAAAAAGCTATCAATCTTATTTCCGAAGTCAAGCTTCCCCGCCTGGCAAGAGTGAAACTCTCTCCTTGACGTATTGATAGTTCCATCCTCTGTTAGTCTTGGCGCTGCCTCGTACTACCTTTGCTCCTAACTACCTAACGCCGAGCTAAGTGCCCTGCCCTCCTTAGCGCAAGCACGGCAGCAAGTAAACTACCTTTCTGCTAAGGTTAATAGGATGCACACTACAGAGACTAGTGAAGGCAGAATGCTATTAGATAAAGAAGAAGGAAATAGCGGGTATGCCGGAGAAGACAGGGAAAGTAAGGAAGGAAGCTAAAGAAGCAAGCCTAGCCTTAAAAAGAAAAGAAAATGGAATGAAAACTCTTACCAGCTGGTTCAAATCAACCATTGGACTAAGGCAAGGGTGCCCGTTGTCACCTTACTTGTTCATAATGGGATCGGAGGGGCTCTAAATTGAGAAGATTGCTACTGGTACCTTGAGAGGCTTTCAATTCACACCTCAATTTCCTGTGAGATCTCATATCCCCTATGCGGATGTTTGAACTCCTATAAAGGTTGCTTTGTGGCTAGGTGCCTGGTCTATTTTTTTTCTCTGACCGGGATGTCCTGATATGGTTTGTGAGTAGTTGTAGTGCACTTATCGACTGCTAACCGCCAGGTGTGCGTTGTGTAACTCCAGCCATAGCCTGCACTCCCCGGAAAAGCATTTTCACGTCTATTCGGTCCGCAAAAAAGAAAGGGGCGTAACGAGCAGTCTACTCATGTACGAAAGGGGGATATTCCGACTCAATGCAAGAAGTTCCTTTCGTCGCCTCCCCCCTTACCATGTAGCCCCTTCTTACTATTTCCCCAGGTACCCTTTCTAGATAGAGGATAATAGCCTTGGATCTTCTCTTATGCGGTTAATCCACTCACGAAGAACCTCTGCTTCCGTATCCGCATTGATGGATTGTATCGGCGGTTTGGTTATAAACTTAATGAATTTCGGGAGACGGAGAGAGCTGCCACTTTGGTCGTCTTCTTTCATTTCAAACTTCAAATTGATCGAATTGTTTCAAGGTTCTGCGCAGGCGGTTGCGCGTTGTAATCAGGCATTTCGATCCCATATTTTGTGTTGTGAAGGATTTAGCCACTTGTGCCTGTTGTTGCTGTTGATGCACCTGAATTTGCTGCTGAGGTGGGAATGACCTCCTAGCTACAGCAGCATTCTCGTTGGCATTGGCGTAGTCATAAGGGACTAAAAGTAGTTCGTCTTCGATCCGATCGCCCATTCGCGTTTAGGTGTGATTCAAAGAGGCCGCGGTAACGCGAATCAAAGTGTTGATTCGCGTGGCCTTTGACAGAAC